ATTCCCTCTGTTTTTTGGGTTTGGAAAAGTGCGGATTTTCAAGAACGGGAATCTTATGATATGTTAGGAATCCATTATGATACTCATCCACGACTGAAACGTATCTTAATGCCCGAAAGTTGGATAGGATGGCCCTTACGTAAGGATTATATTGCCCCGAATTTTTTTGAAATACAAGATGCTCATTGAATGCCAAGAAAATAATCTTCATTTTGATAACTCCAGATAGACAAAGAGTATTTATATGTATGTTCTCTTCAAAATCAAGCAAAGTCAGTGAGTTCTCATTCGTAATTTTAATGTGCTAAATTTTCCTATTCTAGTTTTTCTTCTTTTTGTGCTATCATTCAATTATAGATTCATTGGAAATTCTCAAATTGGAGGGTACTTGTTTCTTGTTATTTGTGATGAACTGAACCAATAATCTGAATTCAAATGAAAATAATTTCGAATTATGCACTTTGTACCGCGCACATATCTTACAGATACTCTATAGGTTCGCTTAAGAGAGAATGAAGAAATAGAATAGGAAAAAAACTAACAAAAAAAAGAAAAATATACGATTTCATTTCGACTCTATCTAAGATTCATCGTGGATATTCCTATCCATCAACTTATTAAGAATAGACTTTTGCTTGGTCGGGTCTCTCAACCAACTAATTGAACCTTTCAATTCTGTATTGCATAGACATATATGTATCAAGTCGTAACGTTCTTCTTGATCTTGAAGAAGAACAGACAGAGTAGAGTAGGAACAAAAGAAAAAAGACGAGAATATAATTTTCATTATATATGAGAGAATATGGATACTTTTTATCCTCTTTCTAGAAATCTAGAAATTTTCGTCAGCGATTATTAAATTGAAATATAATACAAAGGATAACATGAGAGTTACAGATACTTCGATGGCTAAGTATGTATGCTAATCGATACTATTAATGAATATGGATATGGATTCATAAATATCAAAAATGTGGATGTCGATCCATATCCATTATGTTGGATATATGAATGTATTTGGTGAATAGATACTCATCCAAATGAATTATGTGCCAGGAACCAGATTTGAACTGGTGACACGAGGATTTTCAGTCCTCTGCTCTACCAGCTGAGCTATCCCGACTATTATTTTACTTAATATATCATCCTCATTTTATGATATGACTTCGTTCTATGTCAATTCAAAAATGAATTGATCTTACTTTGTGTGTACCTTATATAACACCAAACCCAACTTGGGTTAATACAAAAAAATATACACTCGGGTACATAACTTTGTGAAAGAAAAAAACGAATAAGAAAGAAAAAAATTTGGAACCACTAACAAATAAAACGACTAATAATGATATCCTTATATCAAATATCAAAAAAAAAAAAAACGAAAAAAATAGCATAAAGCATTAACGAGTCAAATGCTTTTTTGGGGATAGAGGGACTTGAACCCTCACGATTTCTAAAGTCGACGGATTTTCCTCTTACTTTAAATTTCATTGTTGTTACTATTGACATGTAGAATGGGACTCTATCTTTATTCTCGTGCGATTAATCCGTTTTTTTTTTTTTCAAAAGATTACTCAGATCCTGGAGTAAATTGATTTCGAAATGATGTAATCAATGAGGATTCGATTCTTTCTGCCAGTTAATACAATCGATTCACATCACAAGAATTCTTTCATTTTGCATATAATCATCAATATAGCTCGCAGCGTCTTAATCCAGTTTGTATAGCGTTCAGTACATATATCTATGTATATGGCCCCCCTTTTTTTTGAGTTTCGATAGAAGGATTCCTTTACCAACTTAACGCGGTAAACTCTATTTGTTAGAACATCTCCCATCGAGTCTCTGCACCTATCCTATTCTTTTTTTATTCTCGCTTTATGAACTGCTGTTGGTTTTCGTAAAACAGGATTTGGCTCAGGATTGCCCCATCTTTAATTCCAGGGTTTCTCTGAATTTGAAAGTTGTCACTTCGTATGTTTCCATACCAAGGCTCAATCCAATTAAGTCCGTAGCGTCTACCAATTTCGCCATATCCCCCTATTTTATACTATGCTGAAATCAAAGCGGTGTATTTTTTTTCAATACGAATTTCATTAAATACCGCTTGATTGGATTTCTATTTATATGTAAACCAAAACTCTATAAACTAAAAAAGTGGGTCTTGTTGTTTGAATTTATTGCCTATTTTGTTTAATGTCTATTGGATACCCAAGGCCGACACCCACATTTGATACAACCCAAAATGATTCTATCATTTCTGTTTATGCAATTCAATAGAAATTGATACATATCATAATATATATGCTTCTCTTATTATCATTATTTATTTTTTTTTGATGCATTTGAAATACTTGAACGGTCGATTCTTTTTTTGTCTTTAACTTCCGAGAAAATAACTCAAAAAAGGTATTTGATACAATATCAATCATTTTGTATCTAGTTATTAAAAATATTAATCATTGATTATAGCTAAAACGAAACTAATTATTTCAGTAATTTTTAAATTTGTTATTAGAAATATTTGAATTAGTTAGCATTTTGAATTCTTTAGAATTCCTAGAATTCTAATACATTAACATTTTCAAATACCTTATTGAAAGAAGTTTACGTTAAGTGTTGAGAAACAGAAAATGGATATCCATTTTATATAACTAAAATTTATTAATATAATAATTCGAATTTAGAATAAATAATCTAATTACTAATTATTATTTTCTAGAATATTGATCAATATCAAAAAATCGAAATCTATAGCTATTGCTATTATGAATAGCTAATACTGAATAATTGATATTAATCGAAAAAAAAAGATCCTATTCGTTTACGATGCATACACAATTTTTGCTCGATTTGAGCCCGCTTAGCTCAGAGGTTAGAGCATCGCATTTGTAATGCGATGGTCATCGGTTCGATTCCGATAGCCGGCTTTTGTCTATTTGTTTTGATTTTCACATGATTGAGAGTGTATTTTTGAAATCAAAGAACATTGAAATGGCTTTTTCCTTTTTTTCTAAGGGTTGCCGACCTATTATATGCCCCATTTCAATTAGCAAAAAAACAGTAAGAATTCGGTTTCGGCAGAACAAAAAACAAAAAGAGGATTCTTTTTTTTTTTTCTAATAAATTTCTATTTCTATTGATATGATATATAAATTAATATAGAAAGAAAATGATTTCTATACATTTCTATACATAAATCAAAAATGGTAATTCTATTACTCCAATTCAATCCATTTCTTAATTCTTTTTAGGACAATACTTCATTGTATTATTATTATTGTATTTCGCCTCGCTTAATTTATCAATTTATTTAGTTCAGTTTGTTTATGTCCAAACAAAAAAGGAGTCCTCATGTCGCGTTATAGGGGGCCTCGTTTCAAAAAAATACGTCGTCTTGGGGCTTTACCAGGTCTAACTAGTAAAGGGCCTAGAGCCGGAAGCGATTTTAGAAACCAATCGCGCTCTGGGAAAAAATCTCAATATCGTATTCGTTTAGAAGAAAAACAAAAATTGCGTTTTCATTATGGTCTTACAGAACGACAATTACTAAAATATGTTTGTATAGCCGGAAAAGCCAAGGGGTCAACAGGTCGGGTTTTACTACAATTACTTGAGATGCGTTTGGATAACATCCTTTTCCGATTTGGTATGGCTTCGACTATTCCCCAAGCCCGCCAATTAGTTAACCATAGACATATTTTAGTTAATGACCGTATAGTAGATATACCAAGTTATCGCTGCAAACCACACGATATTATTACGGCGAGCCATGCTCAAAAATCTAGAGATATGATTCAAAGTTATCTTAATTCATCTCCTCATGAGGAAGTTCCAAAACATTTGACTCTTCACCCATTCCAATATAAAGGATTAGTCAATCAAATAATCGAGAGTAAATCGATTGGTTTGAAAATAAATGAATTGCTAGTCGTAGAATATTATTCTCGGCAAACTTAAACCTAACTCAACTAAGAAGAGGTTTGGACAACTTTATTACTCCTACCCCCTTTCCTTCCCATAAAAAAAGTAACTAAAAAAGGACGCAGGATAAAGTACTTATCCAGGGAATAGCAATAGCAAATCGATATCAAAATTACCGAAGGGTTCGAGTTCTACCTTTTTGAATTTGAGTATGTCTTGTTCTTTGATACATTGTGTTCATTAAGATTGGTAAATTAGTTGAGGGTACGGAAAGAGAGGGATTCGAACCCTCGGTAAACAAAAGCCTACATAGCAGTTCCAATGCTACGCCTTGAACCACTCAGCCATCTCTCCTACGTAATGATTATGCCCCATCAACCGAATCAATAGCGAGCCACTTTTATTTTTACTTTACTTGATCCTTCAAAAATTCCGGGCAATCAATTCGAAAAAAAGTATGAAAAAACAAAAAGAGGAAAGATATCGATTTTTTAGATATCCATTTATGTTATCTAGTGCTCCCATCCTTTTCGGATATTTTGACACGAATTCAATCAATCGTAAGGAATCAACTAATCAGTCTATCTATTTTGTTTTTTTCTTCAATTTCGAGATGAGATGGGAATCAGACTAGGACCTCTTCATTCTTATACTAGTCGACTAGATTTGTATGAAATCGAAACTATTTCTTATTATTTTATTTAATTCCGGTCAAAAATTTAAGGAAGAGGAGTTTTCAAATTTTTAAAATTATGTTTTTATGTTATTTCGTAGTGTCCAATTCCTTTGTTTGTGGGGAATCATTTTCTTACGAAAGGTAATGCAAAGAATTTGAGAGTGGATTGCTATCTATGACTAAATCGAGTATAAATGGAAATTTTATTGATAAAACCTTTTCAATTGTAGCCAATATCTTATTACGAATAATTCCGACAACTTCAGGAGAAAAGGAGGCATTTACCTATTACAGAGATGGTGTGATTTGATCATTAGTTTACATATCTTTTCGATCTCAATTTTATTTACCGCCTTCAGTCTTATAAGACTGACGCATGATTTCGGACTAGAAAAAAAAAATGAAATAAATCTACGCTTTTTGAAGGTGAGGTTTGTAAAAAAAAAACAATTCCTTCTGTCGTGTATCCCCGATTAATGCAGCCTCAGATGCTTGAATTGTCGATTCTAGTAGTGAGCCAGAGGTTAAAACTTATGAATCTGTATTGCGGTGCGAGTCAACCCTCATCCATTAGAATCAATAGACAGTATAGGAGAAGAACCACTACACCTAGAAATCAACAATACGCAGACTTTGACTTTGGTCGAAATTATCGCCTTACTTATCGAGATCGAAACTAAAATGGTTGGGACAACAAACATCCATCTCGTTCCTATTTTGGATACCTGTATAACCATCGAAGACTGTTGAAGTGACCAATTCCTGGAAATTAAAGGGCGTAGGGGACAAAGAAATTGTTGAAGTTACCATTTTTTATTTAAGATTAACCCATTTGATGTTAAAAAAATCTTTGGCAGGAAGGTTGGCTAGAGATTTCTTGTAAAAACACTAGCCCCACTCAGTCCATAACGAGAATTTTGCACTCTTTTTTGATTCCATGTATTATTCCTCATTATGCACCTAAGGGAGGAGCCGTATGAGGTGAAAATCTCACGTATGGTTCTGGAACGGAGATTCTTAAAAATGAACGACGACCGTAACGGATGTCGGCTCAATCCGAAGGAAATTATGCAGAAGCTTTACAAAATTATTTTGAAGCTATGCGACTAGAAATTGATCCTTATGATCGAAGTTATATACTCTATAACATAGGCCTTATTCACACAAGGAACGGAGAACATACGAAAGCTTTAGAATATTATTTTAGAGCACTCGAACGAAACCCCTTCTTACCACAAGCTTTTAATAATATGGCTGTGATCTGTCATTACGTGCGGCTATCTCCACTATAGAAAGAAAAAAGGAAAGAGAAAAGAGTAGTAAATACTAGAAAAAAATGGGTTTTTCTACATAAGCATCGTCCACAAAACGATTTTTATCAGCTGTAGCAAAGAAAGGAACTTCTTAGAAGTCGAAATATCAAGAAATAGATATGCCTAGATACTTTTATCTATATTCTATGGATAAAGGATCCAATTGATAAAGAAAGCGCCGTCAAGATCAATTAGTGATGTTTTGGGACGATACAATAATAACTGCTTACTTAATTTAAGTCATGATACAAGAAAAAAGTTAGGAATCGACGTATGTAATAAAGTCGATCCCCTAAGGTATTGAGCAGCGGTGTAGCATCAGATCCCAAAGATAGTAAGTCTTTGTTTTTCTTTCTAGTTTTAATAGAATTAAAAATTCAAATAGAAAGAAAATGAAATAAAATATAGGAATATGAAGAAAAGACTTTTTCTAAGATTCTCTATAAAAAAAGTTTTTCTATGAAACCGAGATAGTTACCTTTGAGAAACTTCTAGCAATATTGTAAATGCCTATGTTGAGGGTGGGAGAAAAGATAAAACGAAAAAAAAATTCATTATTAATATGAAACCAAATTCAAGTTTGAAACTCATACAATTAATCTCTTTTTGTTAACCCGATAAAAAAAAAACAAGGGGGAGAGATCTCTGAGAAATCTCATTCTATTAGATAGTGTAGATTGAAAAAACGGGATACCACAAGAATTGTGAGCCGTATGAGTTAGGAAACTCTCAAGTACGGTTCTCGAGGAAGGAATTGAACAGCCTATTCTGACCGGGGGGAACAGGCCATTCGACAGGGCGATTCTGAAATTGCGGAAGCTTGGTTTGATCAAGCCGCTGAGTATTGGAAACAGGCTATAGCGCTTACTCCCAGTAATTATATTGAAGCCCAAAATTGGTTGAAGATCACAAGGCGTTTCGAATAAGAGCACTCTTTTTTGATTTATTATTCTGATTAGTCAAATGTCAAATAAAGCGAATCTTTTTTATGACAAAAACAACCAAAGAATTTCATTATATCCTTTCAAAGAGCATTTTCTATTTCGTATGGGATATAAACGATAGGCAGAAGTATAAACGATACGCAGATAGAGTCGAATATATATTTCTTTGCAATGATCCATGCCTGTTTTCATGGGATTTGGAATAAAATAAGAAGAAATAAATATGTCTATGTTGGGGGTAATGGAAGACATAACGTAACGACATCTAAGAACATCTAATTGAGATGTTCATAAATACGCCGGGTTGCGCAAAAAAACGATTTTTGGATCAACACAAAGACCCGAAAGGATTTTAGACGATTAAAAAGGTCCGTTGTGCGCCGCATGGCTATGTCATAATAGATCCGAACACTTGCCACGAATCGACTTCTAGATCATAATTGCTCGAGTGAATAACTGAAAAAAAGGATGGGAGATTGAGGAGAATAAAAAAATTAGAAAGAGCTCTCAGAGATTCATTAATTATTTGACTGTTGGCGGGTTTCTTTGTATGTGTTGTCCGGAAAGAGGAGGACTCAATGATTATTCGTTCGCCGGAACCAGAAGTCAAAATTTTGGTAGATAGGGATCCCATAAAAACTTC